TACCATTGGGAAGTGATTCAGTAATTAAACCTTCATGAATCCATTTTTGTTCTTTCATTCCAGGCAACCCCCTTGAATTATCAACTAATGGAGGAGGAGTGATATTAGACAACCCGCCCTCCTCTTTCTTTTTTTTTTTCACAAAACAAAGAGGAAGTTACGGATGCAATTCGGATACCAGAAAGATCACCATATATAACACAAAATTTCTCCTCCGATTCCTTCTAGTCGAGCCTCTCGGTCTGTCATTATACCTCGAGAAGTAGAAAGAATTACAATACCCATTCCGCCTAAAATCCTAGGAATTCGTTGATGGTTGGAATAGATTCGTAGGCCAGGTCGGCTGATACGTTTTAAAACAGTTCTATATGGCCCTTTTCTATTCCTTCTATGTCGCAGAGTTGAAACCAAGAAAAATTTCTTGCTTACTCGATGTTTTCTCACATTTTCGATAAAGCCTTCTCGTAGAAGTATTTTAACAATGGTTTCGGTGCTATTTGTAGATGCTATTCGAACCGTTCCTTTTTTATCCATGTCAGCATTTCGTATAGAAGTTATTATTTCAGCAATAGTGTCCCTACCCATGATGAACTATAATTATTGGTGCCTCCGAGTTTTTATATAATCAACATGCTCCGATTTTTTCTTTTTTTTTTTAGAGTTATTTATTATTTAAGGTATATGCGTGAGAAACAATCTACTAATACATTCTACTAATTAAATGAATCTAATTTAGATATACTACTATTTCAGATATCAGACAGCCTTTTATTATTATTTTAGATGCCCTACTTGTCTATATTATGATTATGTTCTCGTCTATTAGTATTTATAATACCTCAGGAGCTAATGAGACTATTTTAGTAAAATTCAACTGTCTCAATTCCCGAGCGATCGCACCAAAAACTCGAGTTCCTTTTGGATTTCCTTCTTGATCAATGACAACTGCTGCATTGTCATCATATTGTATTATCATACCATTGTTACGTTTGAGTTCTTTACATGTACGTACAATTACAGCTCTGATTACTTCTGATCTTTGTAGAGGCATATTGGGCACTGCTTCTTTGATTACAGCAACAATAACGTCGCCAATATGAGCATATCGACGATTACTAGCTCCTATGATTCGAATACACATTAATTCTCTAGCCCCGCTGTTGTCCGCTACATTTAAATAGGTCTGAGGTTGAATCATATATATTTTTTTTTTCAATGCAAAGGGCGAAGAAAAAAGAAAAGAAGAAATATTGTTTGTCCATAAATAGAAATAAAGAAATTGCGGTTTTTTTTTCACAGGGCCCCTTTTCGTTTCACACCCCTATTCCGCAATAACGAATTGAGTTCGTATAGGCATTTTGGACGCAGCTATAGAAATAGCTTCTCTGGCTACCATTTCTGATACTCCACCCATTTCATAAAGTATTCGACCCGGTTTAACGACGGATACCCAATATTCGGGAGATCCTTTCCCCGAACCCATACGTGTTTCGGTAGGCCTTACTGTAACAGGCTTGTCTGGAAATATACATACCCATATTTTTCCGCCACGACGCGCATATCTTGTCATAGCTCGCCGCCCCGCTTCTATTTGTCTAGATGTGATCCAAGCGGGTTCAAGTGCCTGAAGGGCGTATCCGCCGAAACAAATTCGATTGCCTCGATAAGATATTCCCTTCATTCTTCCTCTATGTTGTTTACGAAATCTGGTTCTTTTGGGGTTATAGTTGATGGTTGTTTCTCAATGCCATCTCTACTGCAGAACCGGACATGAGAGTTTCTTCTCATCCAGCTCCTCGCGAATGAAACAATTAAATAATATTACAGATATCTATTTGTATTTAATATTTAATGAATAAAATAATACATCATGGAATTCTTTGAGATCGAATCTGTCACGTAGGAATTGTTATATCTTGCTCGCATATAAAATTAGAAATAGATTTCGATTCTATTATTTTTATTTTATTTATTTTTTAATAATAATCTAATATAGAATTTTAGAATACTATTTTATTCTAATAAATTGAAATTCTATTCTATAATATAGAAATTTCAATAGAATTTCATTTAAAATAAAAATAATTGTCTTAATTTTTTTTTTCTTAATTTAGAATCTTTATTTTTACCTTTATTTAATCGCCCAAAACTTAGCAATCCAATAAGGCTTTCGCGAGCGAATATTTGCTCTTTTAACATCACCTTTCATTCGTAGGGGCATCCCATAACCTAACAGAATAGAATTGGTTCTTGGCTCGTTCCGCCATCCCGCCCAATGAATCATTAGGATTCGTTTTCAAGGAATCTTACGCAGTCACGGGTTCCGTCGTTCCCATTGCTTCTCGATTTATGGCTAGGCCCAAACTCTGCAATGGAGCTCCTAAAAACTAAAAAAAAAAATTGTTCCTAAATCAATCTGCTCAGTCTTTATTGACTTGATGCTCTTTCTCCTTATCATTTTTCTTATGAATTGGATTCATCTAATTCATTATTAATTATG